TTTCCGGTAGCTTAAAGGTAGAGCGTTTGGCTGTTAACCATTAATGTATAGGTTCGAGTCCTATCCGGAAAGATATTCTACATGGGGGGGGGGTAATTAACTCAATAGGTAGAGTGTTTCGTTTACATTGAAAAAGTTAATGGTTCGAGCCCATTATTACTCATCGTATGAAAAGAAGTGTTTGTAGCTTAAAGGATAAAGCATTAAACTACGGATTTAATGATTGAAAGTTCGAATCTTTCCAAACACGATGTTTATAGGAGTGTATAGCTTAGTCGGTTAAAGCAATAAACTTTTAATTTAAAGATCTTAGGTTCAACTCCTAATACACTCAAAAAATAATATCTAAGGGAATTGTACCACTTAATAATCATTTATACATCAGAATTATTATATCGTACTGTTTACTGAATTATTTGTTGTATATCTTGCAGTTTTGTAATTTTCAAAAATTTACCTTTAGTTATTTTTATTGAAAGTTTTTTTTTTACAACCTTAGGTTTTCATAAATTCACTTTGGTAAATATAACAGATCTTTTTGATTTACTTTGATATATTTGTTTACAAAACGCGTTGTTTTTTTCTTTAGCGTATTTTAGCTATAGTATTTTTCAGTTTTGTAAGCCAGGTTGATATCAATATCAAAGTTTTTTTCAATCTAAATTATACAAAAATAGCTTAAAATTATGGTTTCTCCTTGTAGGTGTATTTTATTTTTATGTTTTACCTTCAATTTTAAATTTTTTGACACAGTGGGAAATTAATCATTGAACAGACTTATTTTGTGTAAAATTTGAATTAAATTTATTTCAGTACGTGATATGAGTACTTTACGTAAAATTTTATTTTATTTTTATATTTTATTTCATATTTATATTTTTATTTCAAGGTTATTTTTTAATAGAATTGAAAACGCTTTATAAAATGTCTAAAAAATACAAGAAGCAAATCTTTTATATAACACTCTGTTTTTTATTTCTAGTATCCCCCCCGGATCTGTTTTTTCAAATTTTTTTATTAATTATAACTATTTTTTTAATGGAAATGACGTACTTTTTAATATGTTTTAAAATTACAAATAAAAATATTTACAGCTATGCCTACTGTACAGCAATTGATAAAAAGATCAAGAAAAAAAAAACCAAAGAAAAAAAAATCAACCGCTTTACAAGGAGCTCCCCAACGTAAGGGAATTTGCTTAAAAGTTTACAGCACTAACCCAAAAAAACCAAATTCTGCGGAAAGAAAAGTAGCAAAAGTTATCTTGACAAATGGGAAATTTGTTATAGGATACATACCGGGGGAAGGTCATTCTTTACAAGAGCATTCTATCGTTTTAGTACGAGGAGGAAGGGCAAAAGATCTTCCTGGAGTACGTTATCATTTTGTTAGAGGTTCTTATGATCTAAATGGGGTATTTGAGCGTAAAAAGAGTAGGTCCAAGTATGGTACTAAATTAGATTAATGGAGAGCTCCCATCGTTTAATTAGGTTAAGGCAATGTTTTTTCGTAGCATAAATGTGGGTTCGAGTCCCACTGGGAGTATTGTTACAGGAACGGGATAGAGTAATGATGGTTAACTCATTAGACTCATGATCTAAAGTTATAGGTTCGAATCCTATTCCCGTAAAAAACTTTCCAAACATGTTAAAGCAAAATCTTTATAAAAAAAAACGTCTTCAATCAAAAAGGAAATTTTTGAACAAATTATTTTTACAACGTTCAAACTTTAGGAACCTTATAAAACACAACTATTTCTATTTCTTATTAAATAATGAAAAATTGATCTTTAATAAAAAAATTTTATGATTACTTTATTCAACGGAAAAAGGTTCTACATCCAGCTTAAAAAAATGAATTAAATCCATTATGTCTATATGTTACTAATAGGGTAGTAAGAAAGTGTAAAATTTTTAAATTAAAATCTAGAAGAGTTTGATCCTGGCTCAGAATGAACGTTAATAGTTGACATAACACATGCTAGTTAAATATGTTTAAAAATTTTTAAATATATAGCGAACGGGTGAGTAGTATATAAAAATATATCTTGAAAATATTGTTCAATACAAAAAATTTAATTATTTCAAGAAAAGTTTATGGAGGATTAAGTAGTTGGTAGTTTAACAGATTACCAAGCTTATGATCCTTAGCTGATCTGTGAGGATGAACAGCCACATTGGAACTGAGAAAGGTCCAAACTTTAAATTAAAGGCAGCAGTGAGGAATCTTGGGCAATGAGCAAACGCTTGACCCAGTTAAACTATATGTGAGAAGAAAGTGTATAACTGTAAATCATTAAAGCTTATTTAAATTATGATTACTTTAGTAAAAGTCCTGGCTAATTTCGTGCCAGCAGCCGCGGTAAAACGAAAAGGATAAACGTTATTCGGATTAATTGGGCGTAAAGCATATGTAGATGGTAAATATAACTTCATGTATAAATATTAAAATTTAATTTTGATTTTACTTTAAAATTAATTTCCTAGAGTTTAACTGAAGATCATAGAATTTTAAGTGTAACGGTAAAATGTTTTGATATTTAAAAGAATTTCTATAGCGAAAGCAATAATCTAGGTTAAAACTGACATTAAAATATTAAAGTGTGGGTAGCAAAAGGGATTAGATACCCCTGTAGTCCACACCCTGAACTATGAGTGTTCATTTTTAGATATATCTAAAAATATAGCTAACGCGTTAAACACTCCGCCTGGGAACTACGATTGCAAAATTAAAACTCAAAGGAATTGACGGGAACCTACACAAGCAGTGGAGCATGTGGTTTAAATCGACAACACGCGAAAAACCTTACCAATTTTTGAATAATTTATATAAATTACAGGTGTTGCATGGCTGTCGTCAGTCCGTGCTGTGAAGCGTTTGGTTTATTCCAAAAAACGGACAAAACTCTTTTTCATTTTATTAATGTATACAGCTAAAGATATTTTAGAGGAAGTAAAGAATGATGTCAAGTCCTCATGACCCTGATAAATTGGGCTACTTTCATGTGCTACAATAATTTTTTCAAAAAGATGTAGATTATGAAAGTAATTACAAATCTTTAAAATGAAATTATGTTCGGATTATTTTCTGCAACTTGAAAATATGAAGGTGGAATTGCTAGTAATCGTGAATAAGAATGTCACGGTGAATATGTACTTAGGTTTTGTACACACCGCCCGTCACGCTATGGAAATTTTTATTATCTGAAGATCTTTAAGGGATTTATGGTAATAAAAAAACTGGAGTGAAGTCGTAACAAGGTAGCCGTAGGGGAACCTGTGGCTGGAAAATATTTTAATATAATCTACTACCCTATTTTAACGTAATCCAAAAATTTAAAATGATAATTTTATTTAATTATATGAATATTTCAATTTTTTTATTTTTAGTAAGTATATTGGGGCTTTTTATTAACCAAAAAAATATTCTAGTGATGTTGATGTCTTTAGAAATGATGTTTCTTTCTGTTAATTTCAATCTTATAGCAGCATCTATGCATTTAGATGATATTTCCGGACAAATTTTTGCACTATTAATATTAACCGTAGCAGCGTCTGAATCGTCAATAGGATTAGCCATTTTGGTTATTTATTATCGCATACGTAGCACCATAACTGTTGAGTTAATGAATTTAATGAAAGGATAAGTTTTTGGTTAAGTAATTTTATATTATTTTGTATAAACATTTGGAGAAATCCTTGGTAAAAAAATAAGGGCGTCACGCTACGAAAACTTGTAAGTAGGCATAGGCCTGTGATTTACAAATTTCCTTGGGTAAACTAATTTATTAAAGTTAAAAGAGTGTGAAATGAATCATCTTAATAACACTATAAAATAAATCAACCGAGAAGCTATTAGTAATGGCGAATGAAAATAGTAAAAAAGCTTTTAAATATTAAATAGTTTGGAAAAAAACAACGTGAAAAGGTAAAAGTCCTGTACTAAACTAACTTTTTTATATAAGTAATATGTTATGATATGTATGAAAAAAGGAGTACCACCTTCTAAGCTAATAAATTTTTTTAACCGATAGTAAACGAGTATTGTGAAAAAAAGGTGAAAAATTCCGTAAGGATGATGAAGAAATCAGATGTTTAATAAAATTCGAAGTTTATATTTTTAATAACGAAGTGCCTTTTGCATAATGAGTCAGCAAGTTAATAAATATAGCAAGCTTACTTGCAAAAAGAATAAAGCAAATTAAAGTAATGTTTATTATACCTGAAACCAAGTGATCTAACCATAAACAAGGTGAAAATTCTATAAAAAGTCTTTGAAGCCTAAACTCATGCATGTAGCAAAATGTTGAGGTGATTTGTGGTTTGGAGTGAAAGGCTAATCAAACTTGGAAATAGCCGGTTTTCTGCGAAATGTATTTTAGTACAGTATTAATTAAAGTAAATCATGAGTAGAGCACAAATTAAACTATGGGGTTTAAAAACTTACTGCCTTTAATTTATCTCCGAAATAAGATTTAATATTATTAATAAACAGTCTTTAAGCGATAAGGTTTATAGACAAAAGGGTAACAACCCTAATCGTATATTAAGATCTATAAAAAATAGTTTAGTGTGCAAATTTTTATTAAAGAATCAAATACTGTAAAGTAGGCTTAGAAGCAGCCATTTATTAGAAAAAGCGTTTTAGCTTATTATTCATTCTTTTGAAAATTAAAATAAAAAGGCTTAAACTATATATCGATATAACGAATTTAAAAGTCTAATGGTAGCAGAACGTTTTGTACGGTTTATTATCAATTTAAAAATTAATAATAATAATCTCAAAAGTGCGAATGCTGACATGAGTAGCGCCAACTATGTGTATTAAATCATAGTCACTAAATGTTTAAGGTTTTCGATGTACTTTAAAATACATTGAGTTATACGGTCCTTAAGAGAAAAAGTTCGTGAAAACTAAACTCGATAGGATAAGTTAAATGACTGTTATATGTAACAAATTTTTGTTATGAAAAAGAAAAATAGTAAAAAAAACCTCAATAGAAAGTGGTTTGGGTTTTTAATCAAAAAGTTCTTCGAGAAAAAATTATAACAATTATAGACCGTACTAAAACCGACACAGGTGAACTAATAGAAAATATTATGGTGGATGGATAAATTATGTTTAAGGAACTCGGCAAATTGACTCTGTACGTTCGCAATAAAGAGTACCATATTTATATATGATTTTATGGTAGCATTAAAGAGAAAGCAATGACTGGTTATCAAAACCACAGGACTCTGCAAATTTATTAAAATGTATAGAGTCTGACGCCTGCCCAGTGCTTAAAAATAATAAGTATTAGTGTATGCTATATCTTATAAATCTAAGTAAACGGCGGTTCTAACTATAAGAATCCTTAGGTAGCGAAATTCCTTGACGGGTAAATTCCGTCCTGCATGAATGGTGTAACAATTGCTTTACTGTCTCAAACATAAATTCAGCGAAATTACAAAACCTGTGAAAATGCAGGTTGCTTACAGTAAGACGGAAAGACCCTAGATCCTTTACTTGCTCTTTATATTGTAAAAAATTATATTTTTGTGTAGAATAAATGGGAGTTGGCTAACAAAAGTGAAATACCATTCAAGTTTCTAATATTTTACTTATTTAAAAAAACGTAAAAAAAGTATAAAGAAGAAAGTTTACTTGGGACGAGTACCTCCTAAAAAGTAACGGAGGTGTACAAAGGTAGATTCTACAAAAATTTGTTATATAATGGTAAAAATCTGCTTGACAATTAAATTGATAAATTAAATTGAAACGAAAGTTAGTCATAGTGACCCGATATTTAAGAGTGGAATTAATATCGTTTATCAAATAAAAGGAACTCTAGGGATAACAGATTTATCGTGATTGCGAGTCCTTATCAATGTCACGGTTTGATACCTCGATGTCGACTCATCTTATCCTGGAACTGAAGTTGGTTTCAAGGGTCTAGTTGTTCGCTAGTTAAAAAGGTACGTGAGTTGGGTTCAGAACGTCGTGAGACAGTTCGGTCCCTATCTACTGTAAGTTTTCGAAAAATACTAAGTATATTTCTAGTACGAGAGGACCGAAATATTTTAACCACTGGTTTACCGATTGTTGTACCAATTGCATAGTCGAGTAGCTACGTTAACTTTGTATAAATACTGAAAGAATCAAAAGTATTAAAATTTTTTAAGTTATTTTTCGAGAAAAATCTAAAAGAATATTAGGTGGATCGGTTTGAAAATATTATTTAGCAATAAATAAGTTACAAATACGAATAGTATTCAAAAAATAAGTGTTTAAAATTACTTAACCAAAATATAGAAACATGGCACAAAAAATTAACCCAACAAGTTTAAGACTTGGAACAACACAATTATGAATTTTTAATCTTCAATGTTATGGGAAATCATTTAAAGTTTATTTTTCATTGTTGCAGAAATATATTCAATCAGTTTTGTTTCTAAAAAAAATTTCAGAACAGATGGGTCTTAGCCTTAATTATCAGCAATGGAAAATAAAAGGAAAAGATTCGATTGAATTAAATATTTATTACACTCAACCTTTTTTTAGCTTAAACAAAGATTTTAATCAATTTTGTGATAAATTAAAAAATACTTTAAACAAAATTCTTCGGAGAGAGGTAAAAATGTTTTATTATTTAATAACTTCTCCTTTATTATCTAGAGATTTGTTATGCTTTTACGGTAAATTTTTAGCCTCTGAAAACTGAGTTATCAAAAAAGTATTATGAAATCTTTCTAAATTCTTAGAGGCTCATTTAAATTCTTCAAAATTGACTTATACGGCTCAAGGAATGAAAATTTTAAAATTGAAAGGATTTAAAATTAAGATATCTGGGCGTATAGATGATTCCAAAACGCAGATGGCTAAAAGTTTAAATTTAAGTATAGGGAACTCTTGTTTAACTTCATTACGTAACTACATAATATACTCAAGCAATGCCCTTTATACTAAATCAGGTGTTTGTGGTATTAAAATTTGACTATTCTATGAATCTGTTTATTAAAAGTCAAACAAAGTATAATTATAAGAACAATCATCCTAATAATATCTTGCGAAAAGGGAGTTACGGTATAAAAGCCATATCTTTTGGGCAATTAACAAAAAGTCAGTTAGTTTTATTAAAAAGTATAATTGTTAAAAGCTCACGGAAAATAATTAACTCTAAGAAATCAATCAAAATGTGAACTAAAATCGTGTTAAATTTTAATTTAACAAAATTAAGCTCGGAGGCGCGTATGGGCAAAGGAAAAGGTTCTATCTACACGCAAGCAAGTTTTGTCAAACCGGGAGATATTATTTTTGAATTCGAGTTATGTTCTTATCAACAGGCGCAGTATATATTTTTAAAAGTAAGTAAATGTTGTAATTTAAAATTGATGCTAATTAAACGTTAAATTTTGAGAGAGAAACTTAAAGGTTGAGTGTTAGTCTGTCGCACTAAAAGTTGCGGGTTCGAGTCCCGTCTCTCTCGATTTTATAAAAAACTATTAAGAAAGTAAAAACTTAAAACAAACACATGTTATCTATGCAATGAGTTTCCCGTTGAATTTTTTCAACAAATCATAAAGATATAGGGACATTATACCTCATTTTTGGAGCCTTTTCAGGTATTTTAGGGGGATGTATGTCAATGTTAATCCGTATGGAATTGGCCCAACCAAGTAACCAACTACTTTTGGGTAATCATCAAGTTTATAATGTATTAATAACTGCACATGCATTTTTAATGATTTTTTTTATGGTAATGCCTGTGATGATCGGAGGGTTTGGTAATTGATTGGTTCCTATAATGATAGGTAGTCCTGATATGGCATTCCCGCGTTTGAATAACATTTCTTTTTGGCTATTACCTCCTTCGCTATGTTTATTATTATTATCGGCTCTAGTAGAGGTAGGGGTAGGTACAGGTTGAACGGTTTACCCACCTTTAAGTTCTATACAAAGCCATTCTGGGGGAGCCGTAGACTTGGCAATATTTAGTTTACATGTATCAGGGGCTTCGTCCATTCTAGGAGCTGTAAATTTTATTTCTACTATTTTAAATATGAGAAGCCCGGGACAAAGCATGTATAGAATACCATTATTTGTATGGTCTATCTTTGTAACAGCTTTCTTATTGTTATTAGCAGTACCTGTTTTAGCAGGTGCGATTACAATGCTTTTAACGGATCGTAATTTTAACACATCATTCTTTGACCCTGCAGGAGGAGGGGATCCAGTTTTATATCAACATTTGTTCTGATTTTTTGGACATCCAGAGGTTTACATTTTAATACTTCCGGGATTTGGAATGATTAGCCATATAGTATCAACATTTTCAAGAAAACCCGTATTTGGTTATATCGGAATGGTCTATGCAATGGTATCGATAGGTGTCTTAGGATTTATTGTATGGGCACATCACATGTACACGGTAGGTTTAGATGTAGATACCCGAGCATATTTCACCGCTGCGACTATGATTATTGCAGTACCCACAGGAATTAAAATATTTAGTTGGATAGCGACTATGTGAGAGGGTTCAATTCATTTAAAAGTACCTATGCTTTTTGCTATTGGATTTATATTTTTATTTACGATAGGGGGATTAACAGGTATTATATTAGCAAATTCAGGTTTAGATATAAGTTTACATGATACATATTATGTAGTAGCCCACTTTCATTACGTACTTTCTATGGGAGCCGTTTTTGCTATATTTGCGGGCTTCTACTATTGATTTGGAAAAATATCTGGTTTACAATATCCAGAAGTTCTGGGTAAAATACACTTTTGATCCATATTTATCGGGGTTAATTTAACATTTATGCCTATGCATTTTTTAGGACTGGCAGGAATGCCTCGTAGAATACCAGATTATCCAGATGCTTATTCTTCTTGAAATTTGATAGCATCATATGGATCATATATAGCGTTATTTTCTACTTTATTCTTTTTTTATATAGTGTACGTTTCGTTAACATCGAAAAATCCGTGTATAAACTCTCCTTGAGATTTTGAAGAATTTGATAAAAAAGGGGATCTTACTTTAGAATGGGTAACTACTTCACCTCCAGGATATCATACATTTGAAGAAATGCCTTTAATCTGTGAAACTTTAAAAAAAACATAAAAAATGTCTATTTTATTATATTTTTATTTTATAATTATATTATTAAGTCCAATTACTTTAAGTCGTTCAGATGTCGCGGAAAATTGACAACTAGGTTTTCAAGATCCAGCAACACCTATAATGGAGGGGATTGTAAATCTGCACCATGATTTAATGTTTTTTATATGTATCGTATGTATATTTGTAACATGGATGCTAAGTAGAACTTTATGGCATTTTGAACATAATAAGAATCCGGTTCCTTCTTCGTTAGTACATGGGACTTTAATTGAAATGATTTGAACAGTTACTCCCGCTTTTATACTTTTAATTATAGCAGTACCTTCATTTTCTTTACTATATGCAATGGATGAAGTTATTTCACCTGCAATAACAATAAAAACATTGGGTCACCAATGGTATTGAAGTTACGAATATTCTGATTATTACACTGAAGATGGCGAGTGTATAAATTTTGATAGCTATATGATACCGGAAGAAGATTTATTAATAGGGCAATATAGATTATTAGAAGTAGATAATAGAATGGTTGTCCCCATTAACACGCACATTAGAATTATTGTATCAGCGGCAGATGTTCTACATAGTTGGGCTGTTCCTTCTTTAGGTGTTAAATGTGATGGCATCCCAGGGCGGTTAAATCAAACATCTTTATTTATAAAACGAGAAGGATTATATTACGGTCAATGCAGTGAAATTTGTGGTATTAATCATGGTTTTATGCCTATAGTTGTGGAAGCTGTTACTTTACCGAATTACGTACAATGAATTTTTAATAAAATAAGCGAATAAAATGAAATTATCTTTATTCCAATTATTTCTATTGGTTATAATTTTTTTTATTACATTTTATTCTAGGAATCCTTTAACATATTTTATTTCATGGTTTCTAAAAAAAAAATAATAATAATGTCGTTATTACAAATTTCTAAAAATGTGCAACGTCACCCTTTTCATTTAGTAGATCCAAGTCCGTGGCCATTTCTAGCATCTTTGTGTGCTTTTTCATGTGCCATAAGTGGCGTATTATATATGCACGCATATGTAATCGGAAGCTATTTACTTTTTACAAGCTTTATTTTTCTTTTAGTATCTATGTTTGTTTGATGAAGAGATGTGGTACGAGAATCCACGTTAGAAGGACACCATACTGGGATAGTACAGCGTGGCTTGCGTTACGGGGTTGTTTTATTTATAATCTCAGAAATCTTATTTTTTTTTGCCTTTTTTTGGGCTTTTTTTCATAGTAGTTTAGCTCCTACAGTAGAAATCGGTACAATTTGGCCGCCAAAAGGCATAGCAGTTTTAAACCCATGAGAGATTCCATTTTTAAACACATTAATATTATTATTATCAGGATGTACTGTAACTTGGTGCCATCATGCAATTGTATCAAACCTACGGAAACAAGCGGTAATAAGCCTTTTTTTAACCATTTTATTAGCGATAATTTTTACAGGGTTTCAGGCATATGAATATAACATGGCGGATTTTAGATTATCCGATGGAATCTATGGTTCTACTTTTTATATGGCTACAGGATTTCACGGATTTCATGTTATTGTAGGTACAATATCACTGAGTGTATGTTTTTTTCGAATAATAAATTACCAATTAACACAAGAACATCACTTTGGTTTTGAGTCTTCTGCTTGATATTGACATTTTGTCGATGTTGTTTGGTTATTTTTATTTGTTTCTATTTATTGATGAGGAGGATCTTAAAAAATGTTAAATATTAGTATAATTATATTATTATCATTTATTTTAGTATATACAAATATTATAATACTTAATGAAGAAACATTAATTTTAGTATGTTTTATCATGTTTTCTTTAATAGCATTTAATAAGTTAAAAGAGTCTATTTCTGTTAGTTTCGAAAAAGACTCTAGTAAAATAGAATTTTTTTTATTAAAATCGTTAAAGGAGTTATCTAATAGTTTATACTTAATTCTTGGGAATAAATCAACTTTCAAGAACATGATATCTAATTTTGAATTTTTAAAAAACCATTTTATAATATTTGGAATGGCAACTTCAAAAGAATTACCTTTTTTTGTAAGTAAAAGTATGAAAAGCACTTACCCTAAAAAGTTAGTTTTCATAGAAAGGTTAGAGAACCAAACAGCTAAGTTATTAGCATTATTAGTTAATTATAAATTAAATAAAATCACAAATATTCAAAACTTTTATATGTATAACTGTAAAGTAGCAAATTTTTTATGTATTAATAAAATTATCTTACGTGAATGTTTAAAGACTATTTAGTATAAATGCAGGTATAGAAGAAAAGGTAAATTCATTAGTCTTCCATACTAAAAGTTGCGGGTTCAAATCCCGCTACCTGCTAAAAGATCAATGACGTATGGCCAAAATAGGTAAGGCGATAGCTTTTGGTGCTATAAATTAAAGGTTCGAGTCCTTTTACGTCAGTATTTCTCGCTCGCTTGGTGAAATGAGGTAAACACGATGGATTTAAAATCCGTTCTCTACAAGAGTTACTGGTTCAAGTCCAGTAGCGAGTAAATGACTTCTAGAAAATAAAAGAACTTAATAATTATGAGATTTGTAAAACAGCCTTTGATTAAAATAGCAAATGATCACTTAATTGAATATCCCACGCCTATAAATTTACACTATGCGTGAAATTTTGGGTTTTTATCTGGAATGTGTTTAATTATACAGATTATTACGGGGATTTTTTTAGCAATGCATTATACACCTCATGTTGATCTTGCGTTTGCAAGTGTAGAGCACATAATGCGAGATGTTAATTATGGATGATTATTACGTTATATCCACGCGAATGGGGCATCTATGTTTTTTATTGTAGTATATCTCCATATCTTTAGAGGTTTATATTTTGGGTCTTATACTCAGCCGCGCCATTGGGTATGGGTGTTAGGAGTGGTTATATTATTGTTAATGATTATAACAGCTTTTATAGGTTATGTGTTACCTTGAGGTCAAATGAGTTTATGAGGGGCGACAGTTATAACTAATTTAGTCTCTGCAGTGCCTGCTATAGGAAATTCTATTGTAACATGATTATGAGGTGGGTTTTCCGTAGATAATGCAACATTGAACCGCTTTTTTAGTTTACACTATTTACTTCCTTTTATAATCACAGCAGCTTCAATAGTACATATAGCTATATTACACCAAAATGGTTCTGGTAACCCACTAGGTATAGACTCTAATATAGATAAGATCAATTTTTATCCTTATTTTATAGTAAAAGATTTTTTAGGATTAGTAGTATTCTTGATACTTTTTGCTGTTTTTGTCTACTTTTTCCCGAATTTATTAGGCCATCCTGATAATTATATAGAGGCCAATCCTATGGTTACTCCTGCGCATATTGTACCAGAGTGGTACTTTTTACCTTTTTATGCTATTTTACGAAGCATACCACATAAATTGGGGGGTGTAATTGCTATGATTTCAGCCATTGCAATTTTAGGGATTTTACCTTGAGTACACAGTACAGAAGTACGTAGTTCAAGATTTAGACCCATTTATCGTTCTTTGTACTGAACTTTTGTTAGTACTTGTTTCATCTTAGGATGAATTGGAGGCATGCCTGTAGAAGATCCTTATATCCTTATAGGTCAATTTGCTAGTTTTTACTATTTTGTTTATTTAATTTTACTTATACCTTCTCTAGGCAAAGTTGAAAGATTTCTTTTGTTTTTCAAGAGAATATAAAATAAAATCGCTATTCCCTTCGTAAAATTTTACGAAGGGAATAGCGATTTTATGGGCAGGGAGATTCGAACTCCCATAGTTTATTAAATACCATTAGAGCCTAAACCTAACACGTCTTCCATTTTCGTCATACCCATTTAAGATCGTAAACTTATAAATTTTACTACATTTCCAGGAATACGAAATAATTGTATCTCAATTTTTTGTTTTTTTACATCTCGTCTCTGGTGCATCGTCAACACAATAACTCCTACCATCGCTACTAATAATATAAGTCCACAAATTAAAAATAATAAACAATAATTTGTATATAATACATTCCCTATTATTTCGATATTACTTATAAAATTAGTTTCCGAAACCCAATCAACTAAATTTAATATTAAATATGGTTGATTTAGAAGGTCCAGTTCTGTTATAGAGTTAGATAAAATATTAAATAAGACAAAAAATATTAAAGAACCAATAGGGATAATCGAATATCTATTAATTGCTAAAGGGTTAACTTTTACATTCAACATCATTACAACAAAAAGAAATAACACTGCTATAGCTCCGACGTAGACAATTATTAGCATTAACGATAAAAATTCTGAACCTAATAATAACAATAATGCCGAAGTATTACAAAACACCAAAATTAAAAATAATACAGAGTGTACTGCATTTATAGAAGTTATAACCATAAAAGATGAAATTATTCCCAAGATTGCAAATAGAATAAATAAGAATAAATTTAAACTCATTAACATAGAATTTTTAGCGGAAAAAGGGGTTTGAACCCTCAACTTTAATCTTGGCAAGATTATACTCTACCTATTGAGTTATTTCCGCATGCGGGCGAAGAATGGGATTTGAACCCACGGCCTTCAGATTCACAGACTGTTGCTCATACCCAACCGAGCTCTCTCCGCCTTACAATTTATTAATCAATTGGTATTTAATTGAAGAAATTGCTTTACCCGGATTCAGATTTTTTGGACAAACTTTACTGCAGTTCATTATACTATGACATCTAAATAAACGCATTTTATGGTCAATAAATTTTAATCTTGTTTTTTTATTAGAATCTCTTGTATCTGTTAACCAACGATACGCTTGTAAAAGGATTGCAGGCCCTAAATACTTATCTTGGTTTCATCAGTAACTCGGGCAACTGGCAGAGCAACATGCACACAAAATACACTCGTAGAGACCATCTAATAGAAATCTATCAAGCTTTGATTGCAGGTATTCTTTATCATTAGTTCTATTCCCTATTAATCATGGCTTAATCAATTTGTATTGATTATAAAAATTCGAAAGGTCCGGTACTAAATCTTTTATAATATACATATGAGGTAAGGGATATATAGTTAAAAATTTATTTTTTATTTCTACCGGAGATAAGCAAGCTAACGAATTAACCCCATCAATATTCATTGAACAGCTTCCACATATCCCTTCCCGACATGACCTCCTAAAAGATAAAGTAGAATCTAAATTATCTTTAATATAAATTAGGGCATCTAAGACCATTGGGCCATTATTTTTCAGCAGAGGATATATAGAAAATCAAGGCTCTTTTTTATACAAAGGATTTCATCTATATATTCTTAAAAATTTTTGATTTTTGTAAACTATATTTAAAGATATTTTATTATTAGTTTTTAGTAAAAACATATTCGTTAGATTATATTATATATTAAGATAGAAAAGATACAAAAACAAATAAAATAAAAAGAGTGTTTTAAATCTTTTAATTGAGTGCCTAAAGAAAAACTTCAACCAATATGGCGCATGCCGTTAAAACTATGGTATAAAAACAAAAATAAGGAAACCATATAAAGAAATAGAATAGTTTCTTTAATAACTCACATTAAAGGTATATCGAAAAACATATACAATCTTGTTTTTAGGATAATATTTAACTTGACAATTAAAAATAATAATAAAATTCCAGATATACGATGCCAAATAGAAGAAAGAGATGTTAATTGGGGATTATAAATAGATAAATGCGGAGATATTGCTCTATTTGAAATACTTATTTTTTGGCGCATAATTATATTAACTTTCGTAAATTAAATTGTCTAGAATAGGATTCGAACCTATGACTACAGGATCTTCAATCCCATGCTCTTAACCCCTGAGCTATCTAGACTTTCATGGATGAAATAGGATTCGAACCTATGATAAAAATTTTATGCCAATTTTCAAAATTGGTGCTTTAAACCACTCAGCCATTCATCCTCTTTTATTAGGGCAACAGGACTCGAACCTGTAATCTTTTACACCCAAAGCAAACACGTTATCCTATTACGCTATACCCTATACTAAATTAAGTAAATAAAATTAAAAAAGCCATCATTAACGCAAATAGAGCAACCGCTTCTGTTAAAGCGAAACCTAAAATAGTATATCCAAATAATTGTTGTTTTAACGAAGGATTTCTTGCATAAGCCATTACTAACGACCCAAATACAATTCCTACTCCTGCACCTACTCCTGTTAAACCAATCGTAGCTAGACCTGCACCTATCATTTTTGCACTTTGCAAAGTTACATTCATTTTTTAGTTTTAGTTTTAATATAAGCCTCTTTTCTAAAGCTAGAATTGGATTTGAACCAATCTTTAAAGATTTGCAATCTTTTACATTGCCACTATGTTACCTAGCCTCTCTAACGGAAATAGGACTCGAACCTATAACTTTTGGATTATGATTCCAATGTTCTAACCTAATTGAACTATCCCGCCTTTTATAAACGTCTTATTTTACGGTTTTTACAGCCATTATGTGCTAAATTATTATTTTCATATATGAAAATAATATACGAATAAAATTGTTTTAAATGTCTTAAAACTGTTTTTTTGTGTTTATTAAACCCTTTTAATTTTAGAAATAGATAACTTATATTATGTTTATTTAAAAAAAACTTTATATTTTTTATTGATAAAAAAATTGATGTAGTCGTAACTTTTTTCGTATTTTTTATTTTATTGGAGCCAACAGAAACCCAAAATAAAGTATCCCCTTTTAAATCTGTTACTGTATATATTACATTATTTGTTGTAAATAAAATATGTAATACTAAAATCCGTCCATTTTTAAGCACTATTAAATTTTGGAATTATTTTTAACTTACTAAGAATCCCATTAGTAGTAGTTTTAGTGAAAATAAAATTACTTTTGAATTCAAAATGGTATCATGTAATTTTACAATAGTATTTCTTTAGTTAAAAACTTATTTTTATTCTCATTCTAGGGCCCCTTTATATCATTCATAAACAAACCCTAAAGTTAATATTATCAAAAAAATTATCATACTCCAAAACCCAAAGCTTCCTATATCTTTTAAAACCAAAGATCATGGGAATAAAAAACTAATCTCCAAATCAAATATGAGAAATAAAATAGCCACCAAATAAAACCTAATATCAAATGTGGCCCTTGCATCATCGAAGGGGTTAAAGCCACATTCATAAGCACTAATTTTTTCTTGATCAGCTTTTTGAGGGGTTAACAAATAAGACAAAATAAATATAATGGACGATAATAAAGTAGATGCTATCAAAAATATTAAAATAAATGTATATTCTGTAAAGATTAACTTCATATTCTTTTTTACCCAAATTTTAAGGTAACCAATTAAAACTAATTAAAATTCCTGCTACTAGAAATACCCAGCCCAAAGAAAGAGGTAATAGTATCTTCCATCCTAACCGCATTAATTGATCATATCTATACCTCGGAAACGAAGATCTTACCCAAATAAATCCAAATAATAATAATGTAGTTTTTAATCCAAATCATATTGTAGAGGGTATCCAATAAAATACTATCCATCCGTAGATAGGTAATCAACCCCCCATAAAAAAAATTGTAGCTAAACTACACATTAAAATCATATTCGCATATTCTCCTAAAAAAAATAAGGCAAAACCCATGGCCGAATATTCTACATTATAACCCGCAACTAATTCTGCTTCTGCTTCCGGGAGATCGAACGGGGCTCTATTCGTTTCTGCCAATATTGATATATAAAACATTAGAAATATAGGAAATAACGGTAAAATAAATCAGATAGATTGTTGAGCTAATACAATTTCACTTAAATTCAGCGATCCAACGCATAATAGTACATTAATTAATATTAATCCTATAGATACTTCATAAGAAACCATTTGGGCTGCCGAACGTAATGCACCCAAAAATGCATATTTTGAATTACTAGCTCAACCTGATGTAATAATCCCATAAACACCTAAAGAAGATATTGCTAAAATATATAAAACTCCCAAATTAATGTCGGAATATACCAAACCTTCTCCTAATGGTATAACACATCAGGATACTAATGCTAATAAGAAAGTAATTATAGGAGCTAATACAAAAATCATAATATTTGCACTAGAAGGCAGAACTGTTTCTTTTACAAATAATTTTAAACCATCTGCTAACGGTTGTAGTAAACCAAATATACCTACTACATTAGGACCTTTTCTTCTTTGCATTGAAGCCATAACTTTGCGTTCAGCTAGTGTCATATACGCAATTGCTATTAAAAGAGGTACTATTATCAAAACTATTTTTAATACTATACTAATTATAAACATAACTTTATAGTTAATTTAAAAACGCTAAAGAAATTCAATGCGTTATTATAGAAAAGAATTCTACTTCATAAAATAAAATTAATGAAAAAATAAAATTGATACTTAAAATTAATGCGTTTGATTTGTTTATCGGATATAATATACTCCATCTAATCCCAGTATTAAAATACATCATTTTTATTAATTTAATATAATAAAAACAAGCAATACAACTCATTAATACTATAAAAACAGATATCCCTACTGCCCCTGCTTGAAGTGCACATAATAATACGAAAAATTTAGCAAAAAAACCTGCTAAAGGAGGTACTCCTGCCATAGAAAATAAAATTATGGAAAATATAATAGCAATTGTAGGGTTTATTTTCGATAAATTATTAATTTCATCTAAATATCTAGTTTGATGATGATAATTATAATTAAAAAAACGTATGCTTAAAATTATTGAAAATATACTTAACATCGTACTTAAATATATAATAACATAAAATATAGAATTACTAATGCTTTCCATATCACCTAGAAGCATTGCTAATAAAAAAAAACCTACGTGCGTTACAGAGCTATAAGAAAAAAAACGTTTCCATTTTTTTTGGGAAAAAGCACTTAGCGTACCTACTAAAATTGAAAGAAATACTGATACTAATAGTATAATAGATCAGATATTTATAAAATCGTGGAAACTAAATATCAAAAATCTATAAAATAAACTTAATATAGGTAATTTAGGCATTATGGAAAAGAATGCAGTAACTGATGTAGGTGAACCTTCATAAACATCAGGAGATCACATATGAAAAGGTGCTGCACTTAATTTAAAAAGTAATGATCCTAAAATCAAGATTAAGCCACTAAAAATACCTGTAGATAATAAGATATCTCCCATTAAGATACCTGTAAGGAATTTAGATAAGTCACTTAAATTCGTCAAACCAGTTAACGCATAAATTAAAGATATTCCAAATAATAAAAGAGCTGATGAAAAAGCCCCTAACACGAAATATTTTAAACCTGATTCTGTTGAAAATTCAGAAGTTCGTTTGAAACTTGCTAATATATAAAAAACTAAACTTTGTAACTCTATAACTAAATAAATAAATAATAAATCATTTGCTTGTAAAATTAATAAAATTGCTAATAAACTTAATAATTTTAATATCCAATATTCAAACGAATTAATTTTTTCCGAAATATTGTAAGAAAAAGTTAAATAACCTCAAAAAATAAAAAATAATATTAAAATATATTTAATATCTTGCGTAAAATAATCATTAATCATACAATCTTTTCAAATTGCTACAAAATAAAATTCTTGAGAAAAAGAAAGTACAAAACTTAATACTGCAACTTGCAAACTTAAAAAACCTACATTTTTAATTAATAAAGGTTTCCCTTTCGACAAACTAAAAAAAACCCCGTAGATTAATAAAATACAAGAACTCCCTGCTATGAATATTTCTGGAATAATTGGGTATAGTTCATATAAAATATAATACATTAATTTCTATATTTCTTATAATTTAAAAAAAAAGTTCCATAAGATGTTTAGTTATTTCTATAGATAAAATTTTTACTAAAAACGTATAGAAGCATTTTAGTTTTTTTACGTGAACATAATCATAAAAAATAGAGCCTATACCTAAACTTATATGCATAAATAAAAACCCCACAATAAAAAATATTATTTCTAAATCTAAAAGCATGCCAAACAATGTGTATAAAGAGAATAATCTAATAAGTAATCATTCTAAGTTAAACATTTTTTATTAATCATTAAAATATAAGCTCTAGTAAATTAAATAAAGAACAATGGATATCATTTAAAAAAGAGCTTGGATAAACACCCATTCATATAATTAATATTGTTAATGGTACTAAAATAAGAAATTCACGTCTTGAAATATCTTGGTAAACCCCTAAATAACTTAATTTAACTGAACCAAAATTTAGCCTGTTAAATAATCATATAGAATAGGCTGCACCTAAAACTATCCCTGTCGAGGAAAAAAACGTTAAAACTGTATTTATCTGAAAAACACCTAAAAGAACTAATATTTCTCCAATAAAACTACTTGTACCCGGAAACCCTATGTTTGAAAATGTAAAAAATAGAAAAAAAATACCAAATAATGGCATTACTTGTATTAATCCCGTATAATATTTAATTATCCTAGTTTTATATCGATCATATAAAATACCTACACAGAAAAATAAAGCACTCGATACTAAACCATGACTAAGCATTAAAAATATGCTGCCTTCTAGGCCTTGCAAATTTAATGAAAAAATACCAATAGTTACAAAACCCATATGAGATACCGATGAATAAGCTATAATTTTTTTTAAATCTACTTGACGTAATGTTGTTAAAGAAGCATATATCACTGCTATAACGCTTAATGTGAATATTAAAGGACTGAAATACATAGAAGCTCAAGGAAACATTGGTAAAGAAAATCGCAAAAAGCCGTATCCCCCCATTTTAAGTAAAATCCCTGCTAAAATTACTGAACCTGCAGTCGGTGCTTCCGCATGTGCTTCCGGTAATCAAATATGAAAAGGTATCATTGGTATTTTTATCGCAAAACTAGCAAAGAGAGCTAATCATAAAATTAATTGTTTAGGTTCTGTAAAACAGGAATACCATAATATATAAAAATCTGTAGATCCTGTTTGAGAATAAATAATAAGTATTGCCAATAGCATTAAGAGTGATCCTATTAAAGTATACAAAAAAAATTGATAAGCAGCTCTGATTTTTCTCTGTCTAGAACCTCATACTCCTATGATCAAAAACATTGGAATTAATACACTCTCGAAATATATATAAAATAATACCATATCCAAAACACTGAAAACTTGGATTAAAAAAAATTCGAGAACTAAGAAACATATTAAGTAATCCTTCACTTGAAAAGCAATGGAGCTCCAACTTATTAAAATGCATATTATTATAAGAAATGTAGTTAATAAAATAAAAAACAAGGAAATACCATCAACTCCTACGGTATAATAAAAATTTATATAAGGAAATCATAAGAATGTTGATACAAATTGAAAATCAGGTGTACTTGAATCGAATTGGAGTCATATAAATAAAGAAGAAATAAAAGTGGTGCACGCAAATCATAATGCGGTTTGACGGCATAAAAATTCATTAGATTCTTCTATAAATAGTAAAATCATTACTCCTAATAAAGGAATTAGCGCTGTAATTACCAATGGGTTTACAAATTCTATTGAATTCATTAAAAATTTTAAAGTTTATGAGTCTAGATTGATTCGAACAATCAACATTACGCTTATCAAATTACAATCGTTATTAAAAATAACTTTGCAAAAAACTGTACAAGATAATTTCTTATCATACAGCTTATTTTAAAACATTGTTCTAGGTTATATTTTCTGCTTATTTTCATCATTACAAAGAAACTTTTGCTTGAATATAAATCGTATCCGAACGTTTCGATTTTTTATTTACTTAAATTTTTAGAGCTTTATTTTATACCTACTATCCAACTATGGAGATTTTTTCCAAATGCACGCTATTTAGACTTTCTACTAATAGTAACTTTTAGAGTTTAGATATTTTCAACAAATTCCTATACGTACTCATAAATTTAATATATTATTATGCTTTACCATTCATATACGATAATAATAATACAAAACACTTTAAACCCCGAAAATGATAAGAATTTCACTTATATAAAAAATCAATTCATTACTTTAGTAAGGATTATATTAATTCCAAAATACCAATATAATCAACATTTCACACGCGTACGCTCTAACCTTTAAGCTATAGACCCTAATATATCATTAAATAAAAAATACTAAAGAAAAATAAAAAATCAACAAATGCAACTTATTTATTAAAATATCATATTCTCCCATTGACATAACTAATAAAATACAAATACTCCCTATGATATAAAATACATAGTGTGTTATTTGACCAGTTTGAATTCGGAAAATTAATAAGGACCAATTTGAAACAAAATTACTTAATCCAAAAGGGCCTGATAATTCAATAAAACCTCTATCCAAAGCTTTAAAAGATACATTGTATCCAAAATTTAAGATTGGATAAATAAAGCATCTATTGTACAATGTGTCAAAAAATCATTTTTTATTAATTAAATAAACCCAAAAAAAACTTATTTTATACCATTTTAATAAACTATATTTGTAAATAGGTATAACGTTTATCGCCGTTGCAAAAAGAATACCCAAAGAGCTCAATAAAAAAGGTATCCATTTAATAAATGTAGGTAAATATTCTGCTTCAACATAAAAATTATGGTTAGGTAACATAAAAATAGACCCATTTCAAAAGTCTGTCCCCAAACCTATAAATAAATCTTGTGCCGCAAAGCCAAAAAATATACTACCTATTCCCAATAAAATCAAGGGTATACTCATTAAGTACTGAGATTCATGAATGCCAGATAAAACCACTCTACTACTATTATTAGAATTAAAAAATGTTAAATAGATCAACCTAAAAGAATAAAATGCAGTAAACAGCACAGCTATACTACCCAATCATAAGGCTAATGAGGAACATAATAGATCTAAATTACAAAAACTATTACTATGGGTTAATTCTAGAATAAAATCTTTGGAATAAAACCCTGTTAAAAATGGGAAACCGGTTAATGCTAATGAACCTATTAACATTAAAGAATAAGTCATCGGGAGAAAATTTACTAGAGACCCCATTTTACGCATGTCCTGCTCATTATTAACCGCATGAATTACGGAACCAGCACCTAAAAATAACAATGCTTTAAAAAAAGCATGGTTTGTTAAATGAAATAAACTCACGTCATAACAGGACATACCACAAGAGAAAATCATGTATCCTAATTGACTACAAGTAGAATATGCAATTACTTTTTTTAGATCGTTCTGAAAGACACCTGTCATCCCAGCAAAAAAAGCAGTTAAAGACCCTAATATGACTAGTGTCGAGAGTAAAAATGGCGAAAACTCCAATAAAAAAGAAAAACGAATCATTAGAAATACTCCTGCCGTGACCATTGTTGCTGCATGAATTAAAGCCGATACAGGTGTAGGACCTTCCATTGCATCGGGTAACCAAGTATGTAATCCTAATTGAGCTGATTTCCCGATAGCCCCAATAAATAAGAAAAAACCTACTAAACTTAACCCATGACAATTAAATCCTATAAATTTAAAATAATAATTATCAAATAGTGGAACTATTGAGAAAATAACGCTGTAATCTAATGATTGAAAAATCCAAAATATAGAAAAAATACCTAAACTTAATCCGAAATCTCCTATTCGGTTGACCACTAACGCTTTAATAGCGGATTGGTTTGCTGATAATCGGGTGTATCAAAAATTTATAAGTAAATAAGAAGCTAACCCTACACCTTCTCAACCTAGAAACATTTGCAGCAAGTTATCCGCCGTTACGAGCATAAGCATAAAGAATGTAAACACACACAAATAACACATGAATCTAGGTCGATGTGGGTCGAACTCCATATATGATATTGAATATAAATGAACTAAAGTTGAAACCCAGGTAACCACAATCAACATAGTCACAGTTATCGCGTCAAATAGGAATCCTCAATGTACTGAAAAGACTCCTGATTCTATTCATGATTCTAAAATAAGATGGATATTGCTACCCCCAATACCTACTTCAAAGAATGCTATTCCAGATAAAATCGCTGCTAATCCAACACAACTAGTTGTTAGAATACAAGCCCCTTTACTACCTATTCATCTACCTCCAAAACCAGAAAATAATGCTCCCAGTAATGGTAATAATATAATATTTAAATACATACTATTTTGAATTTAAAAATTTAGGATAAAGAAGAATATTTTTTAAAATTGAATTATCACAGTAAAGAAGGTAATTAATTGTTGCCGTACTAACTTTCTCGTCAATTAATATAATTTGTTGGTTATTTGTAAAATGTTTTTGGAACTTATGACTTTCGGATATAAAATCTTCTATTATTACTAAATTATCTAAAAGTTTTTGCTTAATTAAAGATTGTTGTGCTTTAATCTTTTGGCTCAATTGTGAAACTTCTATACTATTAACTTCTATGATTTGTTTTCTGAGTTTAATTGATTTTAAAAATAGAGGTAAAAAAAAGTGTGTTAGTATAATATATAGAACAGAAAATATTATAAATAATCAAAAAATTTGGGAAAATATAATTACATGATCTAATTGTGGCATTTATTTTAATATTTTTAATGCATATCTAATACATCATTTAGATATATACAAGTAAGTAACGTAAAAACATAGGCCTGCAAACCAGCTATTGCTAACTCTAACCCGATTAATGCTAATAATAATCCTAAAGGAATTACATGAAAGACAGCCAATAAGCCCCCAGCAGACAACATAGTTCAGGAAAACCCTGCTATTATTTTCAATAAAGTGTGGCCTGATGTCATATTAGCAAACAAACGTATAGATAAAGTAAATACTTTTACTATATACGAAAGAAATTCTATGGTTACTAATAATGGAACTATTGCCAAAGGGACTCCTCTTGGCAAAAATAAAGCGAAAAACTTAAATCCATGAGTTTGTACCCCTATAATATTAATACCAATAAAAATAGCTAAAGCCAGACTGAATGTAAAAATTATATGACTTGTAACTGTAAAACTATAAGGTACCATACCTATTAAATTGCTATATAGTAACATTAAATGTAGTGTAAAAATAAAAGGTAAGTAATATTCACCTTTTTTACCTATGTTGTCTTCCACTATGCCAGAAGTCACCTTATATAACAACTCTTTAATAAGTTGCCAATTATTAGGTATTAAATTTAGATCATAAAAACTTAAACTCGTTCAGAATATTATAAGGAGTAAAACTATTATTAAAAATAAAGAAGAATTTGTTAAAGAAAAATTAATACCTCCTATGTTTAAAGGTATTAATGCTACTATTTCAAACTGTTCTAAAGGACTTGTAATAATATTAGACATTTTTTATTTTATTTTTGAAACAGGAGAAGAAGGATTTGAACCCCCAACCTGTGGTTTTGAAAACCAAAGCTCTACCATTGAGCTATTCTCCTCTTTAACAGTTGGAGATAATCGGAGTTGAACCAATAATCTTATGTATGCAACACATACGTTTTACCTTTAAACTATACCCCCCCCCTTCTCCTTCCCTCTCAGAGGAAAGAGAGAAGGGGGGGGGCCCCCTATTGTAAACGTTTTTTTTTATTAGGGTTTGATTTTTGCAAAAGTAATCGCCCTTGGAGGTGGAGTTAGACGGGGGCCTTTCTCCATTAAAAAAAAAAAAAATTTTAAAAAGGGGGCCCCCCCCCCCCCCCCTTCTCTCTTTCCTCTGAGAGGGAAGGAGAAGGGGGGGGGGATAATTGGAGATAAAAGAGAAGGTGGTTGAGCGGTTGAAAACAACGGTTTGCTAAATCGTCACATAAATATAATAATGTTATGTCATGGGTTCGAATCCCATTCTTCTCATCTCTATTAAAACAATTCATCTGAATCAAAGAAGAGATGGCTGAGTGGTTGAAAGCGATAGACTGTAAATCTATTTATTTATAAAAATTCCGTAGGTTCGAATCCTACTCTCTTCAAATTGTTCAGCGTTTTTAGTTTAATGGATAAAACGCCAACCTTCTAATTTGGTTAATGAAGGTTCGAATCCTTCAGAACGCATAAGG